TCTCCTAATCCCTATCCTTATCCCTTATTAAGGGATACGCCGTTAGTCAATTGATTCAGAGAATAGGGAGAGAAGAGCAAGGAATAGAAACAAAGAGGAGAGGGGGGTTGATAAGAATCAAATCGAGTAGAGTATGGGGATTCTTTTCTAAATCCTTCTGTATCGAGGATCGAGGAACAACTGAAGAGAGAGGAAAAAGATTTGTCCTTCTATGCTGAATAGAGATTCTTCATATAAATCGAATGGCGAGGAGCCGTATGAGGTGGGAATCTCATGTACGGTTCTGTAGAGTGACATTGAAACCAACTCATCCGTCAACTATTCCACAACTACACCAAAAAAACCTAACTCTGCCCTACGTAAAGTCGCCAGAGTTCAATTAACTTCCAAGTTCGAGGTAACAGCTTATATCCCAGGTATTGGCCATAATTTGCAAGAACATTCTGTTGTCCTTGTAAGGGGCGGAAGGGTTAAGGACTTACCTGGTGTGAGATATCATATCGTTAGAGGAACTTTAGATGCTGTAGGCGTAAAGGATCGTAAAAAGGGGCGTTCTAGTGCGTTGTAGAGCATTGTCGTAACTTGTATCATCGCAATGATTCCGTATCAACTCTTCTGATATGTTAAATGGATAGCTGACCCGATAGTAGAATGAGATTATTGACAGGGGACCGAAGCCTGCTATTACAGAGATTGATTATAATCCATCTATTCGTGTAAAACGACTTGATATCTAAGGTATTACAAATTCCATTCTAACATCCTAGTCGGTTGAGTCTCACCTGGACTCCTTTCTATCCATAAGATCTTCGAATGTCTCCTCTCTCTTAGAACGGGTTGGGACTCTAATCCTGAAGATTCAGGAAAGATTTTGCATCTAGTAATTGGATCAATAAACCTACGGATAGTCTTAGTAAGATGAATGAAATACAAGATTCTTTCTCTTCTACTCATAAGAGAATGGAGGGGAAACGGATACTCAATGCATAACGAGTAAATATGATTCACCGAAGCAATCCAGAATTCCTTCATTTCTCTCTCTATTGAATCATATGGAAAGCTGTATTCGATGAAAGTCGTACGTACAGTTTGGAGGGAGATCCTCGACTAACCGGCGGATCCACCCTACAATATGGAGTGAAGAAGCCAAAATAAGATGATAATATACAATTGGTTGGGATAGGATTGAGATCTGACACACCTGCAAACCCATTTCACATCGGAGCAATATAGTGAACAAAAAGAGAAATATAGAATCGGATCCAATTTATCGCAATTGATTAGTAAATATGTTGGTTGATCGTATCCTTAAGGATGGCAAGAAATCACTAGCTTATCAGATTCTCTATCAGGCTATGAAGCGCATCAAGGAAAAGACAAATAGGAATCCACTGTCTGTTCTACGACAAGCAATACGTAGGGTAACTCCCGATATAGTAACAGAATCCAAACGTGTAGGCGGATCGACTTATCGGGTTCCCGTTGAGGTAGTACCTGCAGAAGGAAAAGCTTTGGCTATCCGATGGTTATTAATCGCGTGTCGAAAACGCTCAAGTCGAAGTATGGCTCTAAGATCAAGTGATGAATTAATGGATGCTGCCAGAAATTATGGTAGTGCCGTACGGAAGAGAGAGGAGACTCACAAGATGGCGGAAGCTAACAAGGCTTTTGCTCATTTCCGTTAGTCTCAGGTTTGTCTCAATCCACAAAGAAGAGATTGTGGATTGAAACCTTCAGCCTTCTCTTATAGAGCGCAGGGTATTGAGAATCAGAATACGCGAGGAACATATGGACAAACAGAAATCAGAGAATGAAGAAAGAGACGTATCTAAGGCATAACAAGGAAGAATCTAGAATAGTAATATTACTTAGTTCTAAGATATCTGAGAAAGAAACAGTCTATCTATCTTGTCTCTTTTCCAATTCATTTACCTGAAGATTTCTCTATTGAGATGCTATGGTTTTCGAGATATAGAACAATTCCAAGAATTGGTTGACTTAATCGACTAAATACGGAATACGAGAATAATTACTCTATTTCTAACTATCAGATTTATACTATGAAAAATATCGATCCTTCTCTCTTCTATGGTAATTCATCGATTCTTCCAGAATGTAGTTTGATTATCAGCCTAATAATAATCGTTATTATCGATTCAATATCTAAAGGAAAAGATACACTTCTACTTTACCGAATATCATTAACATCCTTAGTCACTAGCATAATACTCTTATTGGGTCAATGGGAAACAGGATCTGTTCCGATTGCCTACGCCAGTCTCCAGATCAACAACTTTAACAATATCTTCAGACTACTCCTCTTGATCTGTTCATTATTATCCGTCTTACTATCAGTCGATTACATACGATGTACAAAAACAGCTTTAACAGAATTCTTATTATTCATATTAACTGCAGGCTTAGGGGGGATGTTTCTATGTTGTGCAAATGATTTGGTAACTATTTTCGTAGCCTTAGAGTGTTTAAGCCTGTCTTCTTATCTATTATCTGGATACATGAAGAAGGATATAAGATCCAATGAAGCGACGATGAAATTCTTATTAATGGGTGGAGCGAGTTCGTCGATTTTAGTTTATGGTTTCTCTTTATTATACGGATTATCCGGTGGAGAGACTCAACTCTATAAGATAGTCGATGGACTTCTATCTACTGAAATGTATAATTCTATTGGAATCTATATTTCTATCACGTTTATTGTGGTAGGGATGGGTTTTAAGCTCTCATTAGTTCCATTTCATCAATGGACTCCTGATGTATATGAAGGAGTGTGATTCGTTCGAAGAAGAAAATCGACTCATTCTAGATTCTCTTGGAAGAATTGATTGACTTCTGTATAATATCCTACAGACATGTGAAGAGGATAGGAACCTCTCCAAATCACCAATTGGATGAATGACGAACTCTTACCATAAACCCCAGAAATCTGCGAGAAACACTTAACACTTGAATTGTTTCACATAAGTAAGGTAGAACAGAGTGAAGAGAGAAGTACAACCCAATAGAATAGAGAACTCTTCTCTATCTCTTGATCTTTCTCAAAGTTCCATTTATTAGGGGTAGGTGTCACGAAGAATGAATAGATGATGCAACGGAAAGAATATCTTCTCTATTATCTATAGAAGAGGATTCTTTTCTTTCTGAAAATGTCAATCCAACCAGTTTCCATCCTTCAGGGACTGTAGGTATAGTAAAAGAAAGCATTCGTCAGAAAAGATCGCCCCAAGATAATACTATCATGCCTGTTAAGAACGAAGAAAATCATATTCTTTTTCTCCTATCTAAGATCTCTCTTAGATTCCCCTATCTTTTCTTGGTTTTGGAATAGAGAAATGGAGAGGTTAGAGAATGGATGGAGACTCTAGATTAATGAGAAAGGATTCCTCGAGAAGCTAACAACCAATTAGTACTCATCTTGAATGATTAAGAAAGAGGATCTAGAAGAAGTAGATCTGAAACATACACGAGGAAGGTTCTAAGAGCAATAAGAGGAAGAAATCTCTTACGAACTAGGAGCCGTGTGAAGTAAGAATTTCATGCACGGTTCTGAATGAGCGGTAAGATCGAGGATCTTCTTTCCGACTCTGACTCTCCTACACCAGTTGTTGCTTTTTTTTCTGTTACTTCTAAAGTAGCAGCTCTCGCTTTATTTACACGGATCTTCCGTATCATTTTCTCATATCTATCTGGTGAATGGCATATTGCTTTAGGAATATTAGCTATTCTTAGCATGATTTTGGGAAATTTAATCGCTGTTACTCAAATAAGCATGAAACGTATGCTAGCATACCCCTCTATAAGCCAAATTGGATATATTATGATTGGAGTACTTGCTGCAGATCCTGATAATGGCTATGCAAGTATGATAACCTATACGTTTCTTTATATATTCATGAATCTCGGAACTTTTGCTTGTATCACTTTATTCAGTTTACGAACTGGAACTGATAATATTAGGGACTATGCAGGATTATACACAAAGGATCCTGTTCTAACATTCTCTCTAGTTCTATGTTTACTATCCCTGGGGGGTATCCCTCCATTAGCAGGTTTCTTCGGGAAGCTCTATCTTTTTTGGCATGGATGGAAAGCTGGTTTGTATTCATTAGTTCTAATAGCGCTCATTACAAGTGTCATTTCTATCTATTATTATCCAAAGATAATCAAGTTAATGTTCACTGGAAAGAGTGACACATCAACAATTTACGTACAGGATCCATCAGTCTCTTCATCTACTTCAATCTCGAAGAGTTCAATTGAAATAACTATGATTGTTTGTGTACTAGCATCAACCTTATTAGGTATCTTAATAGATCCCATTATTGAGATTACACGGAATACCCTATTCTAGACCCATTTCAAATTGTCCCATGAAAGAATGTGGAATAATGGAATCTTTCTGCCAGTGCAAGAAACTTCTGGGAAAGATACTACCGATATATCCTTCTTCTTTTTGCTATTGAATAGCCTTTCTCCTTATGTTCTAGAAAGAAAGTGAAATCTTGAAGAATCATAGAACGATCATCTCACTGTCCTTATCATTCGAATAGATTGGGAATGGAAAGACAAGGGCCCTCCCCAATCTCTCCACGTTGTTCTGAGTTTGGCCACCCTGGCCTGGTATTGTCTCGATCAGAGAGAGGGTTCATAAGCATTTGATACTCCTTGCAATCGAAATGGAAAGGTTTTAGTAGTCTTCAAAAAACTATTCAAGATTCATTGAACCTTGAGAAATCTTTCGTTTTCCTAAGATTCCTTGGAAAAAGGAAGAACCCTATTTGCTCATCAATAGAGCTCGAGATCTTTGCACTTCGGTATCCAGGAAGAATTCCATTCTCACGGTCTGTCATCCTACTCCTGTTGATTGGAGCGGTGGAAGGAATGAATCAAACGAATAATCGAGGGATGGGTAAGAGGGATCTCTTCGATTCAAAGAATTCGTCCATTGATCGTAATAGGATTTCTTCGGTTAACTCGGAGATTGACCTCATCTACTGGCATTGAATCGTTCACTCCCTTCTCTTTGTTTTTGCTCCAATCCTATGATATTGAGAATATTAAGCGGAGTCTCTCTCAATGCCCCCCCCCCCTTCTATTCCTCGTTCCAGTAGCTATCCTTGGATTGGCTATTGGAACTGTATTCATTGTCCGTATTGGTTTCTTAATCCTTTTCTTGACCGACCAAGACTCTCTTCTTGTGCTGGTCTCTCAAGTCTTTGGGAATCTTATAGCGTCTTTTCCCACCATTCTCTTCTTCCAAATAAAGATTCTGGAAGGAACTACACCCGCAGGGTATGAATAGGATGATTCTAAGAAGTCCTGGTAGGAAATAGTGATAGGTACAAGGAATTGAGAGATTATCCCAGTTGACAGGGTAGAATTCAATCTTCGCGTGGCACTCTCTTCCTCCACCAACTCTCTTTGAGACCAACATTTCTCTACTCTTCTCTTCCTTACTCTGAGCGATGCCGGAAATACGGCATTATCCGGATGCAAGATCTATAATAGAAACGTAAACGGAGTCTGAGATAACTTTGAAATCACAATTATTGGGGACTCGATACTGATGCAATACCGACACTAGAAAAACCTCTGCTAGAATATAATATTGGGATCTACGCTTCCAAAGTAGAATATGATTCTTCTTGTTAGAAGAATAATGATGACTCGTCTAGTCTGAGATAGAAGTATTTCCCAAGAGTATCTATGATATTGGATATTGTCCAATCCTCTGCAGTATTCCAAGCATCGAATTCTCTCCTAATGGAAGGGGTTAGATACGATTAAGTGATTTTCAACGAATCATTGATTCGTATCATTCATGGATCTGGTAAACTCTAGATTATAACACGAATAATATGCAGGTTCGATATGTTCGTTGGTGCGCATGGTAGTCAACTGCAATTGTAGCTCTCATTCTTAGAGACAATTGCTTAATAATCATCTGATCTAGCTCATTCGGTTGATCCATTAGTTAGCTATCATACATACATGATACTGGATTTTCATCTTCAACATTCTATCTCTAACCTCTTCTAGAAGAAGATCCCAAAGTACTCTTTATTCAGAGGTTTCTCAGTCAAGAAATAGTCTTCTTAGATAGTCAGATAGAGAAGTCTCTGATTTGATTCTTTCACGGCATGGAAAGGTTGGATCGATCTGGTTCGATTTGCACCTTTGAATAGATTCCGCTACCTTTTCAAGGACAATTAGGTTGCTCCTCCTGGAGTATTGTGATAGACTATAGTCACTCAATTTGCTTCTCCCTAGGTCTGAGACTGAAAAGATCTATATCAACAAAGCTTGACAAGTGGAGAGTGATGGGATATAATACTATCCAAGAAGCAAAGAAATACCAGGGTTTCTTCTCCTCCTAATCAAGCTACAATCAAGAAGAAACACGTCTTAGATGCTGAATCAATAGGGAAGGATGAAAGGAGAGGAAAGAGGGAAGCCTCGATAGTGAAACGGTAGACACGCTAGATTCAGAATCGGGTGCTAAAAGGAGATAGAAGAAGCATGGAGGTTCAAATCCTCTTCGAGGCAACAGGTCTTGCATTCCACCTCCAGGAGTCGGAAGACTCCTCGTTCCTCACCAATGGAACTAGGAATTCTTTGGGTTGGTGCTTTCAAACTCTCAATCCTATGATCAGACGGGACGGTAGAAGGATAAGACCTTAGGATTGGATCCAATTAGATCCTGAGTGAATGATTGAGTCGGATCCTAAGCTAAGAGTAAGAGATCCAACCTAGTGTGGTGGATGAATTTTTAGAATGTAAAGATAAGAATAGAATACTCTCCTTCCCATCTCTATCGATTACTGAGAGATTTACAAATTGACTCAGTAAAAGAAGAACAGAAAATAATATATTCCTTCTACTGAATCAATATGTAAATCAATCTATAGAGTGTAGATTGATTCGATTGAATATGGAATTACAAACAATAATCTCTACTATCCAATTGATCGGTTACACAACAAAATGACATTCTAT